TTAAACTTGGCTACTTTCAACTATGAGAATCCTTGTTATGTTTACTATTAAATTCACCACTGCAAAGAAAACAATTAATAGATAAATTGAGAGAAAAATTAAAATTGTTATTGGAATATTTACTCTAGTATACATTATATTTGATCCTAAAATAATAAAAGTGTCTGTTTCTATAGTTAATCTTATTAATATTACTGCTCCTCACGCATACAATAATGATTTATATATATGTTGTCTTGCAATGTAGTTGCTTCTAATTATACATACATAAATAAACAAAACTAAGATTCCACCAATATAGACAATAAATAAAATATAGGCATATCAAGACCTCATAAAAGATCCTAATCATAGAACAGCACATAACCTTAAAGTAAGAAGAGCTAATAAAAGGCTCATTGGATTGATTCCTTTCAGCATCATAAATACCGGAAAAATTAAGCCCGCTATAAAAGTTAATGATATCATTAATTATTTGATTTAGAAATTCATATTCTTTCACTTAATGGCTGCAAACCACATCTTCTTAATTAAAGTATAAACCATAAAGGTAGACAGTAGTCTACTTAATAGCTCCCAAAGCTAACGTTACCAGTAACTGCCCTTAAATTTAGTAGGTAACTACTATATTATGATTCTAAGTCATATGCATACTCTGCCAAAATAAATATACTTATGAATAAGTGCCTATAAGGTCCTTTCGTACTATTATAGGCCAGATAAAAGATAGAAACTGACCTGGCTTACGCCGGTCTGAACTCAGATCATGTAGGTAACAAAGTTCGAACAGAACATATTATATTAAAACGATTAGCCTTAATAGTACCTAGTCCAACATCGAGGTCACAAGCTTATTAATAAAATTATGCTGTTATCCCTTAGGTAATTTTTCTATAATTATTTAATCGACTTATTACTTTCATTAATATATTTATTATTTGAAATATTGTTGCCCCAACAAAAAATCTAATAAGAATTACTTATTGCTTTTAAAAATTCTAAGGGTCTTCTCGTCTATTATTAAAATTATGAGTATTTTCACTCAACCATTAAATTTAAAGTAATATCAATGAGACAAGTTGCATACGTTCTTTCTTTCATTCTAGGCTCCATTTAAAAGTCAAATTATTATGCTACCTTTGCACAGTCAAGGTACTGCGGCCGTTAAAATTTTTCACTGGGCAGATAACACCAAAAATATCTACTTTTGGCTATGTTTTTGATAAACAGTCGTAAGCAATTATTTGTCGAGTTCCTTACTAATATTTATTATACCTATTTACTAATTGATACATTATTAGTATACTGACCGGTTGTAATATATAAATAGAATTTCAAGGAATTTAATATATAAATATATGTATATCAATAAAACTACCAGTTAATATTATTAATTAGAAATTTTTACTGTTATATAAAATTCTTCGCTTAAAACCTTATCGCTTTAAGAATGTATTTATATACTAAATATATTTATTCTATATCCAGATATCAATAAAAGTGAAAGTGTTTCACTACTAACTTTTCATTGAGGTCTATTTATGCCACAATAGATTTTGTGTTCTAATAATTTCGCATGAAAAGTTAGATCTTTTATTTTCGGGAAATATAAAATCTTAGAATAAATTTAGTATCACCATTATGCAAAAGGTATGTTTTACTTTTTATGTTGATCTTCACCAGTATTGTTAATATTTAGATTTTTAAAACTTCCTATTAGGAACTAACTCATTGTAAATGAGTATTACTTGGATTATAATAAGTTTTTTAGATAGTAATGTAAGATTGATAAATGTTTCTATGAAAATCTGGGGGAAAATATCCATCAGATCACTCTCGTGAGTATAAAGTAGCATCTACAAACAACAATCTTCGTTGACTTAAAAAAGCCTCTCAGACAATTAATACAAACAATAATACAGCAAACACAGACATTAATGATCCATATCTTGAAAGTTGATTCCATATAAAATAACTATCGGGATAGTCTGAATACCGTCGAGGTATTCCAGCTAACCCTAAAAAATGTTGGGGGAAAAAAGTCATATTAACTGCGATAAATATTACCACAAACTGAGCTTTAGCCAAGCGCTCGTGAAGAATTAATCCGGTTATAACTGGAAATCAAAAATTAAATCCAGCAAAGATAGCAAAGACTGCTCCTATAGATAAAACATAGTGAAAATGTGCCACAACATAGTAAGTATCATGAAGTATAATATCTAATGAAGAGTTAGACAAGACAATTCCAGTTAATCCCCCTAAGGTAAATAAAAAAATAAAGCCCAGAACTCAGTATATGCTTGCAGTATACTGAACTTTTGAGCCATAAATAGTTATCAGTCACCTAAAAACTTTAATCCCAGTTGGAATTGCAATAATTATAGTAGCGGCTGTAAAATAAGCGCGTGTATCTACATCTATCCCAACAGTAAATATATGGTGAGCCCAAACAATAAATCCTAAAATACCAATAGAAATTATGGCATAAATTATACCTAATGTCCCAAAAGGTTGTTTTATAGCACTATTTCCTAAGATATGAGAGATTATCCCGAATCCAGGTAAAATTAAAATGTATACTTCAGGATGACCAAAAAATCAAAATAAGTGTTGATATAGAATGGGATCTCCACCTCCCGCAGGATCAAAAAATCTAGTATTAAAGTTTCGGTCAGTTAATAGTATAGTAATTGCCCCAGCAAGAACTGGTAATGATAGTAATAATAAAAAAACAGTAACTAGAATCGACCACACAAATAATCTTACACGTTCCATGGTTATACCGGGTCTACGTATATTAAAAATTGTTGTAATAAAATTAATTGCACCCAAGATTGATGATATCCCTGCTAAATGAAGTGAAAAAATAGCTAAGTCAACAGAAGCACCTCTATGAGCTAAACTTGATCTTAGAGGCGGATATACAGTCCATCCTGTGCCAGCACCTCCTTCTACCATGCTAGAACAAATTAATAAAATAAAAGCTGGTGGTAGCAATCAAAAACTTATATTATTCATACGAGGAAATCTTATATCAGGAGCGCCAATCAGTAAAGGTACTATTCAATTCCCAAAACCCCCAATTATAATAGGTATTACTATAAAAAAAATTATTACAAATGCATGTGCAGTAACAATTACATTATAAAAATGATCGTCAGTCAATGTTCCAGAAGTACCTAGTTCTAATCGAATTAATAGAGATAATCCTGTTCCTACTATTCCACATCAGATACCAAATAACATATACAATGTACCAATATCTTTATGATTCGTTGAGTAAAATCATCGCAAAGAATTGTTAATTCGTAATTCAAATTAAAAATTTGATGCTTGTATCTCGGCCATAAAAAATTAGGTAAGAAATAGGAGTATACCAAAAGTAACATTAACAAGTAAAAATATAGCTATTTTATAATGCTTCAAATAGTTATTTTTTATATTTATAAAAAATATTACACTAAATTTTAGATAGTATACAAGACTAATAACAGCACTTAAAATCGCAAATACTAATACAATAAACCATAAATTAGTTTCTATTATTATAAGCAACACATTAATTTTTCCAATAAATAGCATAAATGGCGGAAGACCCCTTAATCTTAATAAGCTCAACCTAATGCTTATTTTGTCTCCTAGGTATAAAAACACGAGCAAGATTACTAAAGAAAACCCATATGTAATAAAATATTTAAATAATCTACCTCTGATACATCTTATTCCTAACCAACCATTATGAGTAATAGTTGAGGCACCTAGAACCATTCGTATTTTTCTTAAATTTATACCAATTAATGCTCCAAATAATATTGATGTTACTCTTAGTATAGTAATTAAATTTAATATTTCACTAGTGATACATCCTATGTGTATTAAAATTCATATTGGGACAATTTTTAGAAGTAACCCAACAATACCAATATTAAGATAGCTCAATTTTCTGTAAACTGGAATAATTCAAAAATGTAAAGGAAATATGCCAATTTTCAGTATTAGTATAGTGATAAAAATAAATAAATAAATATATGATGACGCATGATTTACAAAAATATATAATCCATTTAATAGTATCACTGTTCTTGAAACTGATTGAATTAAAAAGTATATTATAATTCCTTCACCTGACATAATTTTTTTCATTAACATATAATATCTGACAAAACCTAATAAAGAAATTTCTAAGCCAATTCAAATAATAATTCAATTACTTGATGTTATACTTAAAATTGGACCTAAAATAATTATGGCTCCTAGAAGAACAGACTGTAAGGTCATTAAGCAACGGTATTCAACTCCATATTTATCAACATCAATGATACCCGTACAATTCCGGCGGCTGCTTATAAATTTATCAGCATATTTAAAATTTGAAATTTTGCATTAAATGCAAAAAACACCTTTTCATTTAGTCGAGTATAGTCCTTGGCCCCTTCTTGTTTCCCTTAGTTTAACATCAATACCTTTAGGGCTTATTTATTATATCCGTTTTGGCTCTATTTACTTACTTTTATACGGTATGTTGTTAACTTCTATTATTGCTTATATATGATGACGTGACATTGTTCGAGAAGCTACCTATCAAGGTCACCATACAACTTACGTGGTGAAAGGCTTAAAACTAGGTATAGCTTTATTTATTTTATCTGAGGTTTGTTTTTTCTTTGCATTTTTTTGGGCATATTTTCATAGAAGGTTAGCACCTTCAATTGAAATCGGCTCTGTATGACCTCCAATTGGAATTACTGTACTTAATGTATTTCAAGTTCCTTTATTAAATACTTCTGTTTTATTATTATCAGGTGTAAGTATTACTTGAGCTCATCATGCATTGACGGAAGGAAAATATTACTCAACTTTGTCGGGTTTATTTTTTACTGTTTTACTTGGTGTTTATTTTTTAATACTTCAATATGGTGAGTATAATGAAACATCATTTTCAATCGCTGATGGTGTGTATGGAAGTACATTTTTTATAGCAACCGGTTTTCATGGATTACATGTTATAGTCGGTACCCTATTTCTTTTCGTGAATTTAGTACGTACATATTATTATCATTTTAGAACTACCCATCATGTAGGGTTTTTAGCAGCAGCATGATATTGACATTTCGTAGATGTAGTATGACTTTTTTTATATATTAGGATTTATTGATGAGGATCATAAATAAATTATTACTGTAGCTTAATGTTAAAGCATAGATTTTGTAAATCTACGATAATGATGTATTTCAGTAGTAGGTTTCTACTTAAACAGAAAATAACTGCGGAATTAATAAAATAAATGTTGGTAACAAATGTGCGGTTAAAACATGATAGTCTACATTTTTAAGTTGAATCCTCGGGGTGATATAAAGACCCAATTCTCCATGATTAACGGTTATATATATATATAATCTATACCCCGCTCTAATAAATATAATAATGCATATTAAAATTAAAAGTATATAACTAGCAATATACATTGATGGAATAATTAACAATTCGCCAATAAAGTTAAGTGTTGGTGGGGCTGCTATATTTATACAACTAAATAGAAATCAATAAAAAGCTATTGCTGGAAAGATAGCTAATAAGCCTTTTATGAATATTAAACTTCGGCTCTTAATTTTTAAATATGATAAGTTAGCTAATACGAATAAAGCAGATGATGTATAGCCATGAGCAATTATTGTTATTTTTGCACATGTATATCTTCAATTTGATATCATTAAAATCCCAGCTGATACTAATCTTATGTGAGCAACTGAAGAATATGCTACCAGAGCTTTAATATCAACTTGTTGAATACAAATAATCGAAGCAATAACAGCACCTCACAATGAAAGTGTAATGATTACTCTAATTACCAATCTACTACTTTTTCTAATAATAAAATTAATTAATATATACAGTCCGTATCCCCCCAGTTTAAGTAACACACCGGCCAATACTATGGAACCTCCTAATGGAGCCTCGACGTGAGCTTTCGGTAGTCATAAATGACAGGTATAGATTGGAAGCTTTACTAAAAATGCTATTATTAGCCCTACTAATATTAATGGGTTGTTATTAAATCTATAGTATACTATAATAATATAAAAATTTAGAGATCCTACCGTATAGTACAAATATAATAATAATAACAATAAAGGTAAAGATGCTGTCACGGTATATAGTATCAAATAAAAACCTGCTTGCATCCGCTCAGGTTGATAGCCTCATAGTAAAATTAATAATAAAGTAGGGATCAAAGATACCTCAAATATTACATAAAAAGTTAAGAAATCACAGACACAAAAAGCCATTATCAATACCAAATTTAAACTTCTTAAACACCCAATGTACTTATAATTTTTAATATTATATGTGCCAATTAATACTAGTAAGGTAACTATAAGAGTAAGAAAAATTAATGCTGTCCCAATTGGAGTTAATCAAATCAACTCTCTTCTAAAGCTGAAAGTAAAATTAATATTTAAATATGTTAATGATATTGGAATGATAAAAGCCAATGTCAACATCGTTACTTCCCAAAAAGGAAATAAACAAATACTGGCACCCAATAAAATTAAATAAGTCATCAAGAAACGGAATAATATATCCCAAATTAAAGTTAGCAGCCTCAATTTATAATTTCTTTTATGAATAGTAAGATTTTGAAAATCTTAATAGGCATCCAAATTTGCCCTTATAATGAAACCATTATAATTTTATACGTCCTACCGACATCATTAAGATTATGCTTACTTCTAATAATTATTTACTTATTAACTGCTAATCTTTTTAAGTTTGCATCCTACGAATTAAAAACCCCATTTGAATGTGGCTTTGACCCTTTAAGAAATATACGTAGTCCCATAACTACTCGATTTTTTATCTTAACAGTATTATTTTTAATTTTTGACGTGGAAGTAGTCTTATTATTTCCTGTATTATCTATAGTAAGATTTATAACAAGGCCCCTAATTATTATGTCTATTATTTTATTTATAATAGTGCTTTTAATTGGTCTATTATATGAAATATATTATGGAGTCCTTGACTGAGTCTTAAATTTTAGTGATAAGCTAAATAAGCTGTAGGGCTCATAACTCTAAAATGGACTTTCCTCACTAAACCCACTTTAATTTGATGGATATCGTAAGCAATAAATATGGTTAAATATGGATCCTGAAGTGTAGCATTCTCCAGTTTAAGATTTTAAATTATATAAGAAATTATAATTTAGACAGTTTATTAATTTAGGTTTATTAGGTGCCAGCAACCGCGGTCAAACCTAATAAGTTAGCTTACAAGTTTATTAAATTACTTATAATTCTTTAAAGTAATATAATAAATGGTGAAATATTATTATGAATATTAATTCTCAAAAGTATGGCTATAACAAATTCATAGATAAAACTAGGATTAGAGACCCTACTATTATGACCCCAACTAAGTAATTTAATAAGGATTAAAATTATATTAATTCAAACTTAAAAATTATGGCGGCTAAATAAATCATTTAGGGGAACTTACCATATAATTGATAACCACCAAGCATTATTATACTTACTTTTTAAAAAATTTGTATACCGTTGTCTTCATGAACCCCTACAAAGGGGTTCATGAATATTAATCAAATATTAAGACAAATCAAGGTGCAGTCTATTGGTAAGAATTAAGGTGAGTTACATTAATTAATTTATTCGGACTACGAAATGAAAAATTGTATAAAGATGGACTTAAAAGTAATATATAAGGATAATTAAAATATGAACATGTTTTATTTGGTGTACAAATCGCCCGTCACTCTCGCTGAAAAGGGAGATAAGTCGTAACAAAGTAGGGGTAGTGGAAGCTGCCCCTAATAATATACTTACACCATGTAGTAGTAAGTTATATAGTATAAAATTTAAATACGTTATTTTTTCATAATAAAAATGAGTTAGATATAACTCTGTAGCTATTTAATATTGAAGCGAACAAGTCGCACTGAGTTTCGACCTCAGCTTTGATTAGCCCATTTTCCAATATTAAATGATAGTAGACTTATTTTCATCCTTAGATGGAATAACTTCTTTATGGTCGTGATTAACACCGATATTTTTATCAGTTTTCATAATTTGAAATAAGACGTGAAGAATAGATCAAAATAATATTATTAAATATTTAGCAGCATCTAATTGAAACAATTCGACATATAATTTAACTAAAAGTTTATTAACAATTATAATAGTATTAATTATTTTTAATAACCTTTTAGGTATAGCTCCATTTACCTACGGAATTACGACTAGGCTATGAGTAAATATAACCCTGGCTTTATTACTATGAGGGTTAATTTTATTATCAGGCTATATTAAATCCCCCAAAAAGAGATTAGCCCATTTAGCTCCATCTGGTGCCCCACTGCTATTACTACCTTTTTTAATTTTAATTGAATCTATTAGTATTATAATTCGACCCCTGACTTTAACAGTTCGATTGGTAGCCAATATAAGCGCCGGGCATATTATTCTAGCATTAATGGCATCTGTATTAAGCTCGAACCTAAGAAATACTTCTCTTTCTCTTAGATACTTGATCATAGTAGGATATTATTTATTCGAATTTTTTGTTTGTTTCATTCAAGCCTATATTTTTACTTTACTTTTAAGTTTATACATAAATGAACATCCCTCTAAGTAGAGCTTGAATAGCCTTTAATTGTTAATTAAAAAGAAACCATTAGGTTACTTAGTCATGCCTCAATTAAGACCAATAAATGGGCTTTTAATTATATTTTCCGTTACATTGATATTACTTATTGTATTAGTTATTAATCATTTTATACTCACACCAATAGCCTCTCCCTTACTTGCTTCGCATTTAAAAACAAAAAAATCTGGTGGTGAAAAATTATATTATTAGAATGTAAATATATATTTACTATGTGGCAGAATTAAGTGCATAGATTTTAAGTGTCTAAAATATGGGTAAAACCTTTATAGTTTTCTATTGGTGTAAAGCACGTTAATTTTTGAGGTTAAAGGAAAAATATTTTTATAGAAAACGAATGGTTTACTCACTTTTAAGTGAATATTAAGGGCCACATCCTTATAGTTTAATTTTAACTTAATAGAACCATACTCAGACAGTAGAGCCTTTTTACTTGGAAGGTAACTGTACAATCATATACTATATAAAAACAAGTATAAGCCTAATTATGACTATTTTTGTCTTTGAAGGACATTTGTTTAACTTAACATATATACTTTGGGAAATAAATTTCAACTAGTAGTTTACAACCACCATCCTAGCTTCTAGGGCCAAAATAAGTTTTAATAAAAGTTTAATTTAGTTACATATTTTAATAAAATCTTTAACATCAATGGCTTCAACCGTAATAGGTATAAAAGAATGGTTAGCCCCACAAATTTCAGAGCATTGTCCGTAATAAATTCCTGGCAAGTTTGCATGAAAACCTATACTATTTAATCGTCCTGGAACAGCATCTATTTTAACCCCTATACTTGGTAAAGCTCATGCATGAATTACGTCAGCCCTTGTAGTAATAACATTAATATCCAAACCATAAGGTACCATAGGCCGGTTATCAACCTCAAGTAGTCGATAATCACCTGGTTTCAAATCCTCTTCCGGAATTATATAAGAATCGAAGTTAGAAATGTTTATTGATGGCATTTCATATCTTCAGTATCATTGATGGCCAATAGCTTTTAAAATAATACCCTCTCTACCCTGCTCATCGAGTAAATATAATAACCGCAGTCTTGGAAGAGCTAGTCACACCAGAAGAAAAGCTGGTAAAATTGTTCACAGTGTCTCTAATAACTGAGCTTCATGTATAGTTCGAGTTGATAAAGTATTAAAACATAATTTAACTCCTAGCAATCTTACCAGTGTAAAAATTCCGATAAGAATTGCTATTGCATGGTCATGAAATAATATTATTTCTATTTGGATCGGAGACGCAGGATCTATTAAATTAATTTGTCCTCATGTACTCATGGATTAATTAAAGAAAAATTTTCTTTCTAAGCCCCTTCAAAGCCACGCTTTATTCATTATAAGCTATTAATTAAATAAATAATATATTAAAATATAATTATATGCTTGCAACATATCGTTTTAAGTTTAAACTATATCTACACTAACACATTGCTGTTATTTATTTCATGACAAGAAATTATTTTAATATAAATTAAGTAAAATATTTTAATTGAATAAGATTAAAATTTAAATTATTCGATATCCCTAATAATAAAAACATTAAAAAATATAATAATGTAAGAGGACCCGCTAATGAGAGATATGGCTCTTCAATCTCGCAAGCACCTAGTCATGTCAGAATAATAAAAGTAACTACTAAAATTCAAAATAAAACCTGATAAATAATATTTATACTTACAGGAATACTTTTCCCATATCTAGATAAAGGTAAAAAATATAGAATTAAAATAGATATTAATAAAGCTACTACCCCCCCTAATTTTGAGGGAATAGATCGAAGAATAGCATAAGCGAACAAAAAATATCATTCCGGTTGAATGTGAGTAGGAGTGACTATAGGGTTCGCACTAATGTAATTTTCGGGATCTAGTAGTAAAGAAGGGCTGAAAAATGTGATTATTAACAGAACACCAAATACTATTAAAAATCCAACCCTATCTTTAATTGTGAAATATGGGTGAAATGGTTTTTTCCTTAAGTGAAATAAATTACCTAATGGGTTAGATGACCCCTTATCATGAAGAAAAATAATATGAAGTAGTGCTAACCCCCTAATAAGAAAGGGTAATAAAAAATGTAGTGAGAAAAAACGATTCAGGGTAGCATGCCCAACAGAGAACCCTCCCCAAACTCATTCAACCATTCTGGGGCCAAAATAGGGCACGGCTGATAATAAGTTTGTAATTACAGTAGCACCTCAAAATGATATTTGACCCCATGGAAGTACATACCCTAAAAAAGCCGTAGCCATGCTAACCAAAAAAATTGTTACACCTACCATTCATACACGTGGATGGATAATATACCTTTGATAGTATAGTCCACGTCCGATATGGGCATACATAAACAAGAAAAAAAGAGAGGCCCCATTAGCATGAAGTAAACGAAGAAATCATCCTCCAGGTACATCACGAATAATATGAATAATAGAGCTAAATGCTATTTCTAATTGAGACGAATAATGTATTGACAGTAGAATTCCAGTTAGCAATTGTAAACCTAAAATTATACCAAGAATAGATCCTATATTTCATCAAATTCTAATATTAAGGGGAGTAGGTAAACTTAATATGGATTCTGCTATACGATTTTTTTGCAAACAAAATTTTATTTATTGCTAATATTTCACACCTAGAATTAACTTGAATAAAGCAAACAAGTAAACTCAGCCTTAATGCTGCTTCTGCAGCAGCAAAACACAATAATAAAATTATTACTATGCTGGATCCAGCCATATAATTAAGGGAAACAGCTACACTCGAGAGAGTAATTAATATTAAACTTTCTAGAACTACTATTAATCTTAAAATGTTATTTTTTTGAGTAAAAAACGTGACAAACATTACCATACATAATAATAATAAGTAGCTATAAATAGTCATTTATGTTTTACACAATTCAAAGAAGTATTCTATAGCAAATGCAGCATAGCCTAAAAGGTAAAAACCTCTTTCAGCATAAGTTTATAAGTAAATCATATCGATGTCGAGGATAAACCCCGCGAGCAAATAAAAATGCTATCGCAATTAGCAAAATTAGCAATGTTATAATAAAGATTATATCCCTATACAAAAATCAAACGGTTGATATTATACATATAAATAGAATCGAACTATACTCAGCTAAAAAGAGCAATGCGAATATACCACCATAATATTCAATATTAAACCCAGATACTAACTCGGATTCTCCTTCTGCAAAGTCAAATGGTGCACGATTTGTCTCGGCTAGACATGATGCAAACCAAATAAATATAATAATAAAAATAATAATACCAATTGGAGACCTGAGTCCTGCTTCATATCAAGAATATGTCCGATATATAAGAACAGCAAAAAATAATAATAATAATATCCTAACCTCATAAGAAATAGTTTGAGCAGCTGCTCGTATCCCCCCTAAAAAAGAATATTTAGAGTTAGATGATCAACCGGCAAAAATAATTACATAAACAAATGTTCCGGTAAGTGCGACAAATAATATTAGTAGATAGCTATGAAAATTGAATATTCATATACTAGGAAAAACAGCCCATAATATCAACCTTAGTGTTAGGCCTAATAGAGGTAAAATTATAAACATAAAGGAATTACTATTAACTGGAATAAAAAACTCTTTTAAAAATAATTTTAAGGCATCAGCAATTGGTTGAATAATACCATATAAGCCAACTTTGTTAGGTCCTTTTCGAATTTGTATGCTGCTTAGTACTTTACGTTCCAATAAAGTATAAAAAGCTACTGATAGTAAAATACATAAATTTAATAGCAACCTTTTAAATACTACCATATAAGGATTCTTATAATTATTAACCAAACCAACAAGAATCATGTAACTAACATATAATTTGTTAATCAATTAAATAAGCTTATAACTCGCCAAGAACTAGAATATATTAAATTGCTTATAACTCAGTTGGGCTCACTAATCGAAAGATCAATCCGTTTTATATAAATTAATAAAGATTTAGTGTAATGTAATAGATTATATGATGTAGGGCCTAAAAATATTATTCTTCTTATTAAAGTTGGGTAAAAGTTACCAAATTTTATAACAATTCCAAAAAAAATTCTTAAAAAAAGAACTCCCCATAAAATTAAATTATATTGGTTTGTAGACCATCTAAACGTTATATATGATCTATCAAGATAAGATATTAACTGCCCGCTTAATACAGCGAGAGCCGCTAAAGGGAATATGGATATCTTGCTTTGTCAACTCATATTACAGTAAGAAGGCTTATTATTATTATTGCCTCAACATAAAAATTTTATTAAGCGAATAGAATATATTCCAGTAAGGAGAGTTCCTAATATAAATATTATGGATGTAAAGAAATTACAATTTATATCTAATATCTTTTCTAGGATTAAATGTTTTGAGTAAAATGATCTAACAAATGGAAATCCTATTAAGCACAATATACTAATATTAAGCAGTGAGATAACAATAGGTGAAGAATATAGTAATCTACCTAGTAAACGTAAATCTTGAGTCCCATATGATATTATTAGAATAAGTCCTGCCCCTAAAAATAGTATAGCTTTAAACATAGCATGTCCATATAAATGAAGTAATGCTAGGTAAGGTAGATTAAGACTTAAGCTATATATTATAACTCCCAACTGACTTAATGTAGATAAGGCAATCACTTTTTTTAAATCATACTCAAATAATGCGACTCTACCTCCCAGTAAACAAGTAATAGATCCAACAAGTCCCATTAAACTATATATCTCAGCGGGTGCACCATCTACTATAAAACAACGAATTATTAAATAGATTCCAGCCGTAACTAGTGTCCTAGAGTGGACTAATGCCCTTACTGGTGTTGGCGCGGCCATAGCTGCAGGAAGTCAAGCCCTAAAAGGATACTGGGCTCTCTTTGTAAAACTTGCAATTGTAAATAAAATCGATGAGAGCCAAACTAATGTATAGGGGGGAAAGTGGACGGTTAAACCTGTAACTAGAATTACTCTAAATGTAGCAATAATTAATACATCTCCTAATCGATTAGTTATTAGCGTCAGAAAAGCTGAGGAAGATGCATTATAATTATCGTAGTATGCAATTAAAGCAAATGAAGTTAACCCGAGGCCATCTCAACCTAGAAGCAAAGTAAAAATTGAACCGCTCAAAATCAGAATTCCCATAGATGCTACAAATCTGATTAAAATTCAACCAAAACGGATGTTATAATGATCTTCAGATATATATTCATTAGCAAAAAGAAAAACACAGCTAGAAATTAGTAATACCACTACCAAAAACCTTGTGCTTACTTTATCACAAATTAAAGCTAAGTTAAAGTTAACCCTTTGGGTTGAAAATAAATTAAATATTAAAAGATAACTGGAATTTTGTATATTTAATACTATGTAAATTACACCTATAATAGCACATAGAACACCTAATAAAATAGGAAAACGG